AAATAAAAAAATATGTAATTGTCAGCAAAGTTGTTTCTTTTTTTTCTTCAGTTAAAATCCAAAAAATTCTTCTTACTTATATATAAATAAGGCATAGGTCATCGATTCCGCATTGGATAAAAGAAGGAAAATGCCCCTTTTTAGAATAAGTGGTTCAAATCATTTTATCGAGATGAGTGTTCTATATCGAGAAAATATTCATTTTTAAACCATCTCTATATTAACATAGGGGTAGAAAGAGTACCATGCTGCGCCTAGACTTCAAACAGTTTGCTTTAACCATCTTAACAGCCCCTCATTCTTGGTTGCTAGAGAATCAAAGTGGATTTGCCAATTAATTACGAAATGCTGTGGTTCTTACATATAATTTTTCATTTTTTAAGAAGGCATTCGTGAGATCATGCACCTTTCTTTACCTACTTATAACAGAAAAGGGTACAGCTGGTTGGATCCAACCTATTCTTGAAATAAACAACTCACACACACTCCCTTTCCAAAAAAGATCAATACACCAACCACTACACTTAGATTTATTAGATTTGTTGCTAAAATATCGGTATTCAATCCGAAACTCCCGGCGGATGACGAGTGGCCCAAAGAAAGGAAAGGATCGGTTCCATTTTTCATATAATCTCCTCTATAAGTAAAAAATCGAGCGGAGTTCTTTTTCTATCACTTTGCCCCTCTTATTTATTATGATTATTGATTCTTTTTGTTTATCGAGTCAAAAAATATTCGAGTTATAAAGTATGAATTACTCCTTGATTCTTGCAACACTTCATAAAAAGAGTTTCTCTTGACTACGAACGCGAAGGATGAACGAGAGTCAGTATGCTAATTACTTATCTGCAAATCAGCTCCTTCTGTAAGTTATTTTCTCAACGAATAAGGAATTGTAAGAGGGAAATCTTGATCTAATTTGAAAAAGCAAAGGACAAGTCCAAGCAATAAAATAAGAAAAATATGTGTTTTTTCTAAGATTAAACAATTAAACAAAAGGATTCGCAAATAAAAGTGCTAATGCTACAACCAATCCATAAATCGTTAAAGCTTCCATAAAAGCTAGACTAAGCAATAGAGTACCTCGTATTTTTCCCTCTGCCTCGGGCTGTCTCGCAATACCCTCTACGGCTTGACCCGCAGCAGTCCCCTGACCAATTCCAGGTCCAATAGAAGCAAGCCCTACAGCCAATCCAGCAGCAATAACGGAAGCAGCAGAAATCAGTGGATTCATGAGAAGTTCCTCGTACCAACAAAAAGACAAAAAAATGGTTAATGATACAATCAGCCAATGAATTATGACTTAATTATTCCATCGATAGGATTCATCCAGTCGAAGTAACTAAGAACTTCGAATTTAAGTAAGAATATTTTTGAATAATCCAAACTACTTCGATATCTCTTTTTTCCTTTCTATCCACAGAGTTTTTGTGAATTCATAGAACTTTCGTTCTTCCATTTCTTGGTTCCGAACTCTTATTTCAATTCTTTCTGATTTCATCTCTTTATTCAGCCAATTCACAGCCACAACGATAGGAAAGGACTTCTATTTGAACCTACACGCAGTAGTAGTAGTAGTAAGGAAAATGAAATATATCTTTAGTTCATATATAACTAGTCAATATCTAATATCACATATACATGTCTTTCTTCCATAACGTAAACCATTAGATTCAATTGGATTCAAGAATCCATTCATTTTTTTAGGAATCCTCCCTTTTGTAAATTCTTTTCTCCCTTCCGTTTTCTTTATCATTCTTTATCATGATTTCAACCGAATACATTCTAAATGGACTAATGAAATCAATTAATGCGAATTATTGCATATTGCATATAAATATGATTATTTGATTGATCTAAATTCATGCAATTTCTTCTTTAATAATATTTGATTTTTTTGATTTTTTTTTGGTCAATTGTTGACTAAAATCAACTGTAAAGTCGAACCCCTTCTCCTCTTTTTTATTTACTCACACGTCGTAAACATATATCTTATTCAAATTATGATTTGAATAAGAAGATTGGCCGACCGACCTAATAGATAATAGAAGGTCAATATTTGTCGAAAGGGTAGGATGCTCAGTGGACGAAAGGATAATTTTAGGAAAAAGATCTAAAAGATCTCTTTCCTTTTTTTTACAACTCTCTAATATCGTAGTAATTTTTGATTTTTTTGTTCCTATTGCTTTGTATATAGAATCTTCTATATTTCTATTCCTTAAGTAAATATTTTGAGCCGCACATACATTGCTTTGGGCTAAGCTAAAAAAAGACTATTTCAATGATGGCCCTCCATAGATTCACCTATATAAGCCGCGGCTAAAGTTGCAAAAATAAGAGCCTGAATACCACTTGTAAATAATCCAAGGAACATGACAGGGATAGGAACCACCGAAGGTACTAAAGAAACAAGAACAACAACTACTAATTCATCTGCTAAGATATTTCCGAAAAGTCGAAAACTAAGTGATAAGGGCTTTGTGAAATCTTCTAAGATATTAATGGGTAAAAGAATTGGGGTTGGTTGAATATATTTCCCGAAATAACTTAATCCCTTTTTGTTAAGACCTGCATAGAAATATGCCACTGATGTGAGTAAAGCCAAAGCAACAGTAGTATTTATATCATTCGTGGGTGCGGCTAACTCTCCGTGAGGTAATTCTATGATTTTCCAAGGTAAAAGAGCTCCGGACCAATTAGAAACAAAAATAAATAGAAACATAGTTCCAATAAAAGGAACCCAAGGGCCATATTCTTCTCCAATTTGAGTTTTACTCACATCTCGAATGAATTCAAGAACATATTCGAAGAAATTCTGACCCCCAGTCGGAATGGTTTGTGGGTTCCGAACAGCTATAGTAGTTGAACCTAATAAGATAGCAATTACAACCCAAGAGGTAATAAGTACTTGGCCGTGGACTTGGAAACCCCCTATTTGCCAATAGAAATGTTGGCCTACTTCCACGCCGGATATATCGTATAACCCCTTTAGTGTGTTAATGGAACATGATAGTACATTCATATTGCCCCCTGAAAAAAAAAATAGAACTTTAAACAAAATTATTTTGATTCAACCATCTCTTTGTCTACTTGATTTCAATATCAAAAAAATGAATACTAACTAATCACATAATATCCCCGGTTATTTTGATCAGTTTTATTTAAAAAATTCAGAAATAATAACTGATTCCAGTTCCAGAAATCTATAGGATTTTTCGAAATCAAAGTGATTTATCTTAATTATTAATCAAGGATTTCTTATAGAGCGCGAACGGCCCTCACAAATTGCGAATACTAATTTGTTAAGAATGTAGCTGACTGAACATCCAGCGTCATCATTGGCCGGAATCGGAAGATCTGGAAGATCGGGGTCACAATCTGTATCGATTAAACCAATTGTTTGAATTCCCAAAATGCTACATTCTCGCAGAGCCGTATAGGGTTTATTCTGATCAATGATGATTACAATATCGGGTAACCTTGTCATATATTTAATCCCGCCCAGCTCTCTATGCAGGCGGGATAATTGTCTTTTCGCTACAGCCGCATCTTCTTTCGGAAGGTCGTTGAGCCTTCCCGTTTTTTGTTCCATTCTCAAGTCCCTAAACTGCTGAAGTCTCTTTTCTGTAGCGGACCAATTCGTTAACAGCCCGCTGAACCATTTTTTATTAACACAATGACACCGGGCCTTTATTGCAGCCCGTGCTACTAAATGAGCTACCCCAGTTTTTGTACCAACAATCAAGAATTGTTTTCCCGCCCTTGCTTCATAAAAAAGCAAATCGCAGGCTTTGGATAAAAAACGGGCGGTTTTCATAAGATTTATAATATGAAAACCGTTTTTCTCTGCAGAGATATAAGGTGCCATTTTAGGATTCCATTTCTTAGTCTCACGCCCCAAATGAACTTTTGCCTCCAGCATCTCTTCCAAGTTGATGTTCCAATATCTTGTTATCATTTCTCCCCAACCCCTCCCTTATTTTGTTTTTCAAAAAAAAAGAGACGAGGAACCCTGAACCGAAATAAATAATTGTTCCGATGGAACCTTCTCTTCTACCGTAGATTGGCCGTAGATAGATGAACAAGCCGTTAGTCTTTTCTATTGCTTACTATTTTGATTACCAGCTCAAATGACTGCACCAAATACAGATAGTCAAAAAGATAAATCCGCTTTTAGAAATCATTAAATTCTATAAATGATTGTTCTGGTCTATCATGGAAATTCTTTGATTCTTTTATTTCAAAGAATTTTTTGTGGTGAAACAAAATATCTCTCATTTCCCCCTCGAATAGATTGTTTTTTTTTGTTTCCAAGAGGCTCTTGTTATTTTGTTTTGAAGGGAGTATTAATCCTTTCAATCCGGTACCTACGGGTATCATACCCCCCAAAACAACGTTCTCTTTTAGGCCTTTCAACCAATCGATTCGACCCCGTAAAGCTGCTTTTGCTAAAACTCGAGCAGTTTCTTGAAAACTCGCTTCAGATATGAAACTTTGAGTATTGAGAGATGCTCGTGTTATTCCCAATAAGAGGGCTCGGTAACAAACCGCCTCTTCCAAGGCGCGCCCCATTCGTTCCGCTCGCAACAATCCAATGAGTTCTCCAGGTGAAAAAACATTAGACATTTCATCTTCTGAAACCAAGACCTTTGATGTTATTTGACGTACAATAATTTCTATATGTTTATCATGAATCTGCACCCCCTGGGATCGATAAACCTTTTGGATCTTATTAACCAAAGTGATCCGACTTTGTACTATAGTTAGTTCAGCACCAATCAAGAATGTCCACGGCATTCCAAGAATTCTTGTTATACGTTCGTTCCAACCCTCAATCCTCTTTTCTAGATTCATCGATATTGAATCGATCGAACGCACTTCTACCACCTGTTCTACTTTTGGAAGCCCCTGGGTTATATCACTAGATCTCGATTTAGCATAACTAGATGTAATTAAAATATCTCCTCCATATAGGATTTCCCCATAATGGCCATGAACGGTTGCTCCTGGAATGGCCAAATAAGCTTTAGCCGATCGTATTACTACAGAGTCAACTTGAACAAGTATAACTTGACCCGATTTTAGGTGTGGTGTGTTTTTGGCTATACATATATTTTCACAAATAAACTGCCCAAGCCTCATTATTGTAGATCTTTCTTGACAATAATTGGGATGGAGAAAATACCAATTCAAATTACAAATAATGTTACTGCGTGGGTCGAGGTTATAAATTTTCTCATTTTCATCGATTAAATAATATTGAATTACTTGAAAAGTCTGTTTGAAATTGTCAAGTTGCAAATAGTTATTTACCAAGATCTGGTTATGAGTTATTAAATAGTCAAATGAATAAAGATTTGCAATTAGAAAGGCTGTTCCTAACGGCCCCAGTGAATTCTTAATTGGAATTAGAGGATCTTTTGTAATTTGAATTGATTTTTTTATCACATTGTGATATTTTCCATCCTTGAATGGACCCATTCGAAAACAATTGGATGATGACAAAATTATCAACGACTGAAATCCCGTATTTCTATTCTTTCTATTCAATAACGTATGAATAGTTCTTTGATTTTGATTAAGGGGTTGTTGAATTCTTGCCTTGGAATAAATGGAAGAAAACGGATTGATATTGGTGCAATCTGATCCATTATCAGAGAGCAATCCAGAGCCCGACAGATCATTCCTTTTTCCAATATATGAAATAATGGATTGTACCAAGTCGATTCTTAGGAAATGTCGAATCAAACCATTTGCCCTTATTTCAACAAAGGAAGCGCGGGCTTCTTGACTAGAAGAACTTTTTTTATCTTGTTCCCAATTTAATACTAAACAAGTCCGAACTAATTGAATCTTTGGATCAAAAATTCCTCGAATTGGTTTATCATTTCCATAAAGGATATAATTGACAACTTGAAGTTGCACATTATCCCTTTCCTGCAACAGATCCGGGGGGAAAAGCCTTGCTAAAGTGATACCGTCCGTTATTTCATATGTGACGACAGGTCGAAGCAAAACACAAGACTTTTTCTTGCTAGGTGTGATCCGTTGAACATAGATCCAATTTTTCCATTTTTTGGATTCTTTGGAATTTTGTTTTCCTGTTCCCGGTGGTATCAAAACGCCGCTATGCCGGGATATCTTATCTGCCTCTGCAGGAAAATGGATATCTCCAGAAAATATTTTCAGTTCAATTCTGTTTTTTTTTCTCTCCACTCGGACCAACCCACCTACTTGGCTTCTTCTATTTAACGTAATTTGTGTATCTATCCCAATGATACTATTGTTCCGTACCATTATGGAAGAAGATCCGGGTAAGATATGCACTTCCTCGGGAATGAAAAAAAACCGATCTACTTCCATTTGGTATTTTGGCCTAAATTTCTTGTCTCCTCGATACTCAATCAAATCCCCTTTTTTGACGATTGAGTGCATTTCTAGAGTCTCATATTTAGTTTCTAGAGTCTCATATTTAGTAATGCCCGAACTCTTTGTTCTGTATTGAGGATCATCGAAATACGCAAGAATACTCTTTCTACGGAAAATGCCATTGATGGGGATTTCAATCGAGATACCTGAAGGGGGCATTAGTTCGTTCGCGCGTTCTTGAATCGAATGGAGTGGAATGATGAATCTATTTTTTCGTCTCTTTGAGAAGAAATTCGAATTATAGTAGAGAATGGTCGGATCTATGAGATTAGTACATATACATCGACTAAGGTCTGAATAATCAGGAATCCTATCTTCTTTTTTAGCCCAAAAATCCAAAGTAAAGAGTTTTTGTCTCGGCGGATCATTCGTTCCTGAGAGGTTAGAAGTACATCTTCTCTTGACAGAACGAGAATGCGCACTCATTTGATCTTGATCCTTGTGGAGCGAAAGTGAAACTAGATTAGATCTGCGTGGCTCTCCTAATAATATCCATAAATGACTTGTTTTTGGTAATAAATGAATATTTCCATATCTAAATTTGGGTGCATGAGACACGCCGGTGCTCCAATGCATCTCTCCGTCGGAGTCAGAAAAAATATGTTTTCGAACCCTCTCTTTCAAATGCAAAGTAGATGTTCCTGCCTGAATCTCAGCAATCACTTGTTCTGATTCGACATATTGATCGTTTTGAACTAAAAGAAAACTTTTGGGTGGAATATTTACATTATGTTGAATATCTTCACTCTCAATAGTTACATCCAAGTTTCTAGAACATAGAAAGGCAGGATGTCCGTGACGTGTACGTGTTGGATCAACCAAATCTTCATTAAATTGGATTTTTCCACTCGAAGGGGCTCGTATATGTTCTGAAGCCCCCCCCGTGAATACTCCGCCGGTATGAAAAGTTCTTAATGTTAATTGAGTACCCGGTTCTCCAATCGACTGGCCTGCAATAATACCTACAGCTTCTCCCAATTCAACCAGGTCGCCATGAGTAGTACTTCGGCCATAACATAATCGACAGATCCAAGATGTACTCCTACAAGTAAAAGGAGTTCGAATAGCTAT